ATGCTTTCAACGCTTCTCACACAAATTATTAACCCACTGACCTTTATTATCCCCATCTTATTGGCTGTAGCATTCCTCACCTTGCTTGAGCGAAAAGTACTTGGGTATATACAACTACGCAAGGGCCCAAACATTGTAGGACCCTACGGCCTCCTTCAACCCATTGCAGACGGTCTAAAGTTATTCATTAAAGAGCCCATTCGACCCTCTACTTCCTCCCCCCTTTTGTTTTTGCTCGCCCCTATCTTGGCGCTTACTCTGGCCCTCACACTCTGGGCCCCTCTGCCCCTCCCACACCCAGTTGTTGACCTAAACCTAGGCATACTATTCATCCTCGCCCTTTCCAGCCTGGCAGTCTATTCTATCTTAGGCTCCGGATGAGCCTCTAATTCAAAGTACGCCCTTGTGGGTGCCCTCCGTGCAGTCGCCCAAACCATCTCTTACGAGGTTAGCCTGGGCTTAATCCTACTATGTATTATCATCTTTGCCGGGGGCTTCACCCTGCAGACCTTCAACGTAACCCAAGAAAGTGTCTGGTTAGTTTTACCCGCTTGACCCTTGGCCGCAATATGATACATCTCAACCCTTGCAGAAACTAACCGGGCCCCGTTTGACCTTACCGAGGGAGAGTCTGAGCTAGTTTCAGGCTTCAACGTGGAGTACGCAGGTGGCCCATTCGCCCTATTTTTCCTGGCGGAATACGCTAATATCTTGCTCATGAATACACTATCCGCAATTCTCTTCCTGGGGGCCTCCCATGTCCCTTCTTTACCTGAATTAACTACCGCAAACCTGATAGTGAAAGCCGCCCTCCTGTCCGTTGTGTTCCTTTGGGTGCGAGCCTCCTACCCCCGCTTCCGATACGACCAACTTATGCACCTAATCTGAAAAAACTTCCTCCCCCTAACCCTCGCACTAGTTCTTTGGCACCTGGCCCTCCCAATTGCATTTGCAGGACTCCCCCCTCAATCATAAGCCCGGAGTTGTGCCTGAAACAAAGGGTCACTTTGATAGAGTGAATCATGGGGGGTAAAACCCCTCCAACTCCTTAGAAAGTGGGGAGTTGAACCCGACCTGAGGAGATCAAAACTCCTTGTGCTTCCGTCTACACTACGATCTAGTATAATCAGCTAAACAAGCTTTCGGGCCCATACCCCTAAAATGGAGGTTAAACTCCTTCTTTTACTCATGAGCCCCTATGTCCTAACCCTTCTATTATTTAGCCTCGGCCTAGGAACTACGGTAACCTTCGCGAGTTCCCACTGACTACTAGCCTGAGTCGGCCTCGAGATTAACACCCTTGCGATTCTCCCCCTGATAGCACGCAATCACCACCCCCGGGCAGTTGAAGCGGCAATCAAATACTTCCTCATCCAAGCAGCCGCTGCCGCCGTACTGCTTTTTGCTGCCACAACAAATGCCTGACTCACCGGACAGTGGGACATTCAACAGGCCGCCCACCCCCTCCCTGTCGCCATCGTCACCCTTGCCCTAGCCTTAAAACTTGGGCTTGCCCCCCTTCATTCTTGAATACCAGAAGTATTCCAAGGCTTGGACCTGACTACAGGACTAATTTTGGCCACGTGACAAAAATTGGCACCCCTTGCCCTCCTGCTTCAAATCCAGCCGGCCAACTCCCCCCTTCTCATTTTAATCGGGTTAGCATCTACCCTTATTGGGGGGTGAGGGGGCCTAAACCAAACCCAGCTACGCAAGATCCTCGCCTACTCCTCCACCGCTCAGCTAGGCTGAATAATCCTAGTTCTCCAGTTTGCCCCTTCTCTGGCCACACTTAATATCTTGGTGTACATTACCGCTGCAGCCGCAACATTCCTTACTCTGAAACTAGCCAAAGCCACAAGCGTTAATACGCTGGCCATTACCTGGGCAAAGGCACCCGCGCTTGTAGCTCTAGCCCCCCTTGTGCTTCTATCCCTTGCGGGCCTCCCCCCTATGACGGGATTTATACCCAAGTGATTAATCCTCCAAGAGCTTTCTAAACAGGGCCTCGCCCCAGCCGCCACCCTGGCAGCACTCACCGCCCTCCTCAGTCTTTACTACTACCTCCGACTTACGTACGCCATGACCCTTACTATGTTCCCAAATAATGTTGCCGGTATACCCCTTTGACGGCTCCCGTCCCAACAACTTACGCTCCCCCTAGCTTGCCTGGCTATTACTACTACTTCCCTTCTACCCCTCACCCCCGCTGCAATCGCACTAGTAGCCCTCTAAGGAACTTAGGTTAAGAGAAGACCAACAGCCTTCAAAGCTCTAAGCGGGGGTGAAAATCCCCCAGTCCCTGAAAAGACTAGCGGGCCGCTATCCCACATCTCCTGTATGCAAAACAGATACTTTAATTAAGCTAAAGCCTTTCTAGACAGGTAGGCTTCGATCCTACAAACTTTTAGTTAACAGCTAAACGCCCAAACCGGCGGGCATCCGTCTACCTTTCCCCCGCCTGTAGGGCGGGAAGGCGGGGGAAAGCCCCGGTAGACGGTTAGTCTACTACTTCAGATTTGCAATCTGACATGTGGAAACACTTCAAGACTTGATAAGAAGAGGGCTCAAACCTCTGTCTGTGGGGTTACAATCCACCGCTTAGAAACTCAGCCATCCTACCGTGGCCATCACACGTTGATTTTTCTCTACCAACCATAAAGACATCGGCACTCTCTACTTAATCTTCGGCGCTTGAGCCGGAATAGTAGGCACAGCCCTTAGCCTGCTCATCCGGGCAGAACTCAGCCAACCTGGCGCCCTATTGGGAGACGACCAAATTTATAACGTGATTGTTACCGCTCACGCCTTCGTAATAATCTTTTTTATGGTCATACCGATTATAATTGGAGGCTTCGGAAACTGACTCATCCCCCTCATGATCGGAGCCCCCGACATGGCTTTCCCCCGAATAAATAATATGAGTTTCTGGCTCCTCCCTCCCTCCTTCCTACTATTACTAGCTTCTTCAGGTGTAGAAGCCGGGGCGGGAACCGGCTGGACCGTCTATCCCCCCCTCTCTGGAAACTTAGCCCACGCAGGTGCATCCGTTGACCTAACTATTTTTTCTCTGCATTTAGCAGGCATTTCTTCCATCTTAGGTGCAATTAATTTTATCACAACAATTATTAACATGAAACCCCCTGCCATCTCTCAATACCAAACCCCTCTGTTCGTATGGGCCGTCCTAATTACTGCCGTTCTTCTACTTCTTTCACTTCCTGTGCTAGCTGCCGGAATTACCATGCTTCTCACGGACCGAAACCTCAACACCACCTTCTTTGACCCTGCAGGAGGGGGAGACCCTATTCTTTACCAACATCTTTTCTGATTCTTTGGACACCCTGAAGTATACATTCTTATCCTCCCCGGATTCGGCATGATCTCCCACATTGTAGCCTACTACGCCGGCAAACAAGAACCTTTTGGCTATATGGGGATAGTCTGGGCTATAATAGCCATTGGACTCCTGGGATTTATTGTCTGAGCCCACCACATATTTACTGTAGGCATGGACGTGGACACACGCGCCTATTTTACATCCGCCACAATAATCATCGCCATCCCCACTGGCGTTAAAGTCTTTAGCTGATTAGCAACCCTCCATGGCGGCACAATCAAGTGGGAGGCCCCCCTCCTCTGAGCCCTCGGATTTATTTTCCTATTCACAGTAGGGGGCCTAACAGGCATTGTCCTGGCCAATTCGTCCCTCGACATTGTCCTTCATGACACTTACTACGTAGTAGCACATTTCCATTATGTACTTTCAATGGGGGCCGTCTTCGCCATTGTCGCTGCTTTCGTACACTGATTCCCACTATTTACAGGATACACTATGCACTCCGTCTGAACAAAGATTCATTTCACGGTCATGTTCATTGGGGTAAACCTAACCTTCTTCCCCCAACATTTCCTTGGGCTAGCCGGGATACCCCGGCGGTACTCAGACTACCCAGATGCCTATACCCTGTGGAATACAGTGTCTTCCATTGGGTCCCTAGTTTCTCTAGTCGCCGTCATTATGTTCCTATTTATTATTTGAGAAGCACTCGCTGCTAAACGTGAAGTATCGTCCGTAGAGCTCACCACAACTAATGTAGAATGACTTCACGGCTGCCCCCCACCATACCACACATTTGAAGAACCTGCATTTGTACAAATTCACTACAACTGACGAGAAAGGGAGGAGTTGAACCCCCATAAATTGGTTTCAAGCCAACCACATGACCGTTCTGTCACTTTCTTAAAGACACTAGTAAAATTTAATTACGCGGCCTTGTCAGGGCCGAGTTGTGAACTAGCTCCGCACGTGTCTTATCATGGCCTTTCCCTCCCAGCTCGGATTCCAAGATGCTGCTTCTCCTGTGATAGAAGAACTTCTTCACTTTCATGACCACGCTTTAATAATTGTCTTTATAATCAGCACTTTAGTCCTTTACTTTATCGTCGCCCTGGTTACCTCTAGTTTAACTAATAAGTATATTCTGGATTCCCAAGAAGTTGAAATTATCTGAACCGTTCTCCCAGCCATCATCCTTATTTTGATTGCCCTCCCCTCCCTCCGCATTCTTTACCTTATAGACGAAATTAATGACCCCCACCTAACCATTAAAGCCATGGGCCACCAATGATACTGAAGCTACGAGTACACTGACTACGAAAGCCTCGAATTCGACTCTTACATAGTCCCTACCCAAGACCTGGCCCCCGGACAATTCCGCCTCCTAGAGGCAGACCACCGAATAATTACCCCCGTTGAGTCACCAATCCGAGTTCTGGTCTCTGCCGAAGACGTCTTACACTCATGAGCAGTTCCCTCCTTAGGCGTAAAAATAGACGCAGTACCAGGACGACTAAACCAGACAGCCTTCATTGCATCTCGCCCCGGAGTCTTCTACGGGCAGTGTTCAGAGATCTGCGGCGCAAACCACAGCTTCATACCCGTCGTAGTCGAGGCAGTGCCACTAAAACAATTTGAGGACTGATCCACCCTAATACTCCAAGATGCCTACCGCTAAGAAGCTAAACAGGGCCTAGCGTTAGCCTTTTAAGCTAAAGATTGGTGGCCCCCAACCACCCTTAGCGACATGCCCCAAAATTTCCATGCCAGTTGTTTTGCGATACTGATTCTCAGTCTTACACTATACTTTACTACAGGTCATGCCAAGGTCATAGGACACACAACCTCCCTAAAACCCTCCCCTTGACCCACAAAATTTCTCACCTCACAAAAATGAACCTGGCCTTGGTCCTAGATGAACCTGGCCTTGGTCCTAGGACTTTTCGACCAGTTTTTCTCTCCTTACTTCCTGGGCGTGCCCCTACTAGCAATTGCTATCGCCGCCCCCTGAGTGTTGTTTCCGAAACCTTCCAACCGCGTAGTCAACGGCCGATCCCTCGTGGCCCAAAATTCTTTTGTTTTGAACTTTACAAAGCAGATTCTCCTCCCCCTGAACGTTGGGGCCCACAAATGGGCGCTTCTACTTACCGTACTAATGATCAATCTTATTACCCTAAATTTACTTGGCCTCCTTCCTTACACCTTCACCCCAACTACCCAACTGCCTCTTAATATAGGGTTCGCTATCCCTTTATGACTGGCTACAGTCGTAATTGGCTTACGAAATCAACCAACCATTGCTTTAGGCCACCTCCTGCCAGAGGGCACCCCCACCCCTTTAATCCCCATCTTGATTATTATTGAAACAATTAGCCTATTTGTCCGACCCTTCGCATTAGGCGTGCGACTAACAGCAAACCTAGCAGCCGGTCACCTCCTAATTCAACTGCTCTCATCCGCCACTCTATTCCTTATCGATCAGATGTGGCCAGTGGCAATTCTAACCGGCCTGGTGATAGCACTCCTAACTCTCCTTGAACTAGCAGTAGCGGCCATTCAAGCCTACGTATTTGTGCTTCTTCTCTCGCTTTACTTACAAGAAAACACCTAAGCACTATTGTAGGGAAACCCCCCCCCCCAACAACCAACAAATAAATAATGGCCCACCAAGCACACGCATACCACATAGTTGACCCCAGCCCTTGACCCTTAACGGGCGCAATTGCCGCCCTACTAATAACATCAGGCCTTGCAGTCTGATTCCACCAACACTCCACCACCCTTATAACCATCGGCACAGTTCTCCTCCTCCTAACAATGTACCAGTGATGGCGAGACATTATCCGGGAGGGCACCTTTCAAGGACACCACACACCCCCCGTACAAAAGGGCTTGCGATATGGTATAATCTTATTTATTACCTCAGAGGCTTTCTTTTTCTTAGGGTTTTTTTGAGCCTTTTATCATGCAAGTCTAGCCCCCACTCCCGAGCTAGGAGGCTGCTGACCCCCAACAGGTATTTCTACCCTCGACCCACTTGAGGTCCCCCTCCTTAACACAGCAGTTCTACTTGCCTCCGGGGTAACTGTTACCTGAGCACATCACAGCATAATGGAGGGCGAGCGAAAGCAAACAATTCACTCCTTAACCCTGACAATCATCCTCGGATTCTATTTTACACTCCTCCAAGCACTAGAGTATGTTGATGCCCCCTTTACAATTAGTGACGGAGTTTACGGTGCTACCTTCTTTGTGGCAACCGGCTTCCATGGGCTACACGTCATTATTGGGTCAACCTTCTTGGCAGTTTGCCTCCTCCGCCAAATTAAACATCACTTTACATCCAGCCACCACTTCGGATTTGAGGCAGCCGCCTGATACTGACACTTCGTGGACATTGTTTGATTATTCCTTTACGTCTCTATCTATTGATGAGGCTCGTAATCTTTCTAGTACTAACTAGTATAGGTGACTTCCAATCACCCGGTCTTGGTTAAAACCCAAGGAAAGATAATGAATTTGGTCATAACCATTATTGTAATTACTACCCTCCTCTCTATTGTCCTTGCTGTCGTATCATTTTATCTCCCTCAATCGTCACCAGACTCTGAGAAACTCTCCCCCTACGAATGCGGCTTCGACCCCCTAGGATCTGCCCGTCTCCCCTTCTCCCTTCGATTTTTCCTCATCGCCATTCTATTCCTCCTGTTTGACCTGGAGATTGCGCTCCTCCTCCCTCTACCATGGGGAGATCAACTAACCTTCCCCCTTGTATCTTTTTTCTGGGCAGCAGCACTTTTAGCCCTACTCACTCTCGGCCTAGCTTACGAATGGGCACAAGACGGCCTAGAATGAGCTGAGTAGACAATTAGTTTAATAAAAATATTTGGTTTCGGCCCAAAAGTTCATGGTTAAAGTCCATAATTACCTAATGTCCCTCACCCAATTTACCTTCTCTTCGACATTCATTTTAGGACTGACAGGCCTCGTATTCCACCGAACACACCTCCTGTCGGCACTTTTATGTCTTGAGGGCATAATGCTCTCTCTATACATTGCTCTCTCTGTCTGGACCCTAGGAATGGGCTCCACCAGCTCCTCTGCTTTACCGCTATTTCTTCTGGCCCTCTCAGCTTGTGAAGCAAGCGCAGGTCTTGCTCTTCTAGTTGCCACAGCCCGAACACACGGTACCGACCACTTACAAAACTTCAGCCTCTTGAAGTGCTAAAGGTCCTCGTCCCAATTCTCATACTAATTCCCACAATCTGACTCACCCCTTCCAAATGATTGTGGTCCTTATCCCTTACACAGAGCCTACTGATCGCACAAGTTAGCTTCACCTGATTTCAAGCCACGTCACAAGCAGGCTGAACAACCTTGAACTCTTACATAGCTACCGACCCCTTATCAACCCCACTACTTGTACTCACATGCTGACTTTTGCCCCTCATAATTCTTGCAAGCCAACACCACATGGAGACTGAACCCCTTAGTCGCCAGCGAGCCTACCTGACCCTCCTAACCTCCTTGGAGCTCTTTCTTGTTTTGGCCTTCGGCGCTACCGAGCTCATCATGTTTTACCTGATGTTTGAGGCCACCCTCCTCCCCACACTAATAATTATCACCCGCTGGGGGAACCAAGCAGAGCGCTTGAATGCGGGCACATACTTCTTATTTTATACATTAGTGACCTCCCTTCCACTTTTTGTTGCACTCCTCTTTCTCCAAAACACTAGCGGGACACTCTCCCTTCTACCCTTGCTATATGTAGACCCCCTCAGCCTGACAACACACGCACATAACTTATGATGAACCGGCTGCCTCCTCGCATTTTTAGTAAAAATTCCCCTTTATGGGTTTCACCTGTGGCTTCCCAAAGCCCATGTTGAGGCCCCCATCGCGGGCTCGATAATTCTTGCCGCAGTGCTCCTAAAGCTAGGGGGCTACGGCATGATACGTATAATATTAATCCTGGAACCCCTGACGAAGGTAATAAGCTACCCCTTTATTGCCCTTGCACTCTGAGGAGTTGTGATAGCGGGCTCAATTTGTCTTCGCCAGACAGACCTGAAAGCACTAATCGCTTACTCCTCAGTCAGCCACATGGGACTTGTTGTGGCCGGCATTCTTATCCAAACCCCTTGAGGATTTACAGGAGCACTAATTCTTATGATCGCCCACGGCCTCACATCCTCCGCCCTTTTCTGCTTAGCAAACACCAACTATGAGCGTATCCACAGCCGAAGTATTCTTCTAGCCCGAGGGCTCCGAATGGTCCTGCCTTTAATGGCTGCATGATGGTTGTATGCCACCCTCGCTAATTTGGCCCTTCCTCCCCTCCCCAACCTTATGGGAGAACTAATAATTCTTTCTTCCATAATTAACTGGTCCTTTTTGACCACACCTCTTGCTGGGGTTGGCATCCTTATTACCGCCAGCTACTCAATGTACCTGTTTATTACAACCCAACGAGGCCCCCTGCCTAGTCACCTGATTGCCCTATACCCCTCCCACTCCCGCGAACACCTGACTATAGCTCTTCACCTCCTCCCCCTTACCCTGCTAACCTTTAAACCCCGGTTAGCCTCGGGCTGGGCCCAGTGTAGGTATCGTTTAAAAAAGACATTAGATTGTGATTCTAAAAATAAGGGTTAAAACCCCTTTATCCACCGAGAGAGGCTGACAGCAACGGGGACTGCTAATCTCCGTCTCCTTGGTTGAACTCCGGGGCTCACTCGAACCGCTTCTGAAGGATAACAGCTCATCCATTGGTCTTAGGAACCAAAAACCCTTGGTGCAAATCCAAGTAGTAGCTATGTATTTCCCTGCATCTGTCTTGACGTCCAGCTTAATCATTATCTTTTTCCTCTTGAGCTTCCCCCTAATCACTAGCTTAATTTCTGGACCTGTAAAACCGGCTTGAGCCACAACACACGTTAAACCCGCAGTCAAGACAGCATTCTTTGTAAGTCTACTCCCCCTATTTCTATTTCTCAACCAGGGCATAGAAGTGGTCATTACCTCATGAGGTTGAATAAATACTATAACATTTGACGTAAACATCAGCCTCAAGTTCGACCACTATTCGCTGATCTTCACACCTGTAGCCTTGTACGTAACTTGATCCATCCTAGAATTTGCAGTCTGGTACATGCACGATGACCCCGACGTCAACCGGTTCTTTAAATACCTACTAATTTTCCTCATCGCAATAATTATTCTAGTCACAGCTAATAACCTTTTTCAACTTTTCATCGGGTGAGAAGGCGTCGGCATTATGTCATTCATTCTCATCGGCTGGTGGTCCGGCCGAGCCGACGCCAACACAGCTGCCCTTCAGGCAGTTATTTACAACCGAGTAGGAGATATCGGATTAATTTTTGCCATAGCCTGAATAGCCACAAACCTGAACTCCTGAGAAATACAGCAAGCTTTCATCGCAGCTGACAATTTTAACGTAACTCCCCCGGTCCTAGGCCTAGTTCTTGCCGCTGCTGGTAAATCCGCCCAATTTGGGCTACACCCATGGCTCCCCTCTGCCATAGAAGGTCCAACACCAGTGTCAGCCCTCCTCCACTCCAGCACTATAGTCGTTGCGGGTATTTTTCTCCTTATTCGGATGAGCCCCCTACTTGAGAAAAGCCCCATTGCTCTGACCCTCTGCCTATGCCTGGGAGCACTAACAGCCATATTTACTGCCGGCTGCGCCCTAACCCATAACGATCTCAAAAAAGTCATTGCATTCTCCACATCAAGCCAACTCGGACTAATGATAGTCACCATCGGCCTCAACCAACCACAACTCGCCTTCCTACACATCTGTATGCATGCATTTTTTAAAGCTATGTTATTCCTGTGCTCTGGGTCAATTATCCACAGCCTAGGCGGTGAACAAGACATCCGGAAAATGGGAGCAGTCCAACGCCAAACTCCCTGAACCTCTTCCTGCTTTACTATCGGCACTCTCGCCCTCACCGGCATGCCCTTTCTCGCCGGCTTCTTCTCCAAGGATGCTATTATTGAAGCAATGACCACCTCCAAGCTAAACGCCTGGGCCCTTATCCTTACCCTCATTGCCACGGCTTTTACGGCCGTCTACAGCGCCCGCCTGATCTACTTCGTAGCCATAGCCAACCCCCGGTCCATAGCTATCTCACCCACCGAAGAAGTCTACCCCTACGTGGTTAACCCTCTTAAACGACTTGCGTGAGGGAGCATCCTCGCAGGCTTATGCATTACCTTCAACATCGTACCCCTTAAGACCCCAGTGATGTCCATACCGCCCTTACTCAAACTGACGGCCCTCACCGTAACAATCCTCGGGCTCCTTATTGCGATCTGACTTATCGCCCCTTCAGGAGCACGTATCCAAACCACCCTTTTCCCAACCCCTCACCGCTTCACTAGCATGCTTGGGTTTTACCCCACCCTCGTTCACCGAGCCACCCCCAAACTATCCCTAGCCTGAGGTCAAACGACCGCTGATCAGATGATTGACCAGAACTGACTAGAAGAAATTGGCCCCAAAGCCACAGCGACAATCAACAAGCCCCTTATTACCACGACAAGTAACACCCAACATGGCCTCATGAAAACACACCTCACCCTCTTTCTCTTAGCCCTCACCCTTGTCACTTCAATAATCATCTTTTAGCAGAACTAACCCCCCCCCGCATAACATGGCTCTCACCACAGCCTACCCCAAACTCGTGGCACAGGGAACCACCCTTGGACTTAATGGCACCCCTTCGAAAGACGCACCCCCTCCTAAAAATCGCAAACGACGCCCTCGTTGACCTCCCTGCCCCCTCAAACATTTCAGTATGATGGAACTTTGGGTCTCTACTTGGACTCTGTCTAATTACCCAAATCCTGACAGGCCTCTTCCTAGCCATGCATTATACCGCGGACATTAATACCGCCTTCTCATCCGTCGCCCATATTACCCGGGACGTTAATTACGGCTGATTAATCCGAGACATGCACGCCAACGGCGCTTCTTTCTTCTTCATCTGCATCTATATGCACATCGGCCGAGGCCTCTACTACGGCTCCTACCTGTATAAGGAGACATGAAACGTGGGGGTGGTGCTCTTACTCCTTGTGATAATGACCGCTTTCGTCGGGTACGTTTTACCCTGGGGTCAAATGTCATTTTGAGGCGCAACTGTCATTACCAACCTTCTCTCAGCGGTCCCATACGTGGGCAACACCCTTGTGCAATGAATCTGAGGGGGGTTCTCGGTAGATAACGCCACCCTCACCCGTTTCTTTGCCTTCCACTTCCTTTTCCCATTTGTAATTGCGGGGGCCACCATAGTACACCTGCTGTTCCTGCATCAAACCGGCTCAAACAACCCCCTCGGGCTCAACTCAAGTGGAGACAAAATCCCCTTCCACCCATACTTCTCCTACAAAGACCTTTTAGGGTTTGCAATCCTCCTGGTCGCACTGACCACGGTTGCGCTTTTTACCCCCAACCTCCTGGGAGACCCAGACAATTTCACCCCCGCTAACCCCCTGGTGACTCCCCCTCACATCAAGCCTGAATGATACTTCTTGTTTGCTTACGCAATCTTACGCTCCATCCCCGACAAACTTGGAGGAGTACTGGCTCTCCTGGCCTCTATCCTGGTCCTCCTGGTTGTCCCGTTTCTCCACACGTGTAAGCTACGGAGCCTCACTTTTCGCCCCCTCTCCCAACTCCTATTCTGGACTCTCATTGCAGACGTTGCCATTCTCACCTGAATCGGGGGCATACCCGTCGAGCACCCCTACATCATTATCGGCCAAATTGCATCCGTCTTATACTTCTCTACCTTCCTCATCTTCTTCCCCCTCGCAGGATGATTAGAAAACAAAGTCCTAGACTTGGCATGCACTAGTAGCTCAACGCCAGAGCGCCGGCCTTGTAAGCCGGAGGTCGGAGGTTAAACCCCTCCCTACCGCTCAGAAAGAGGAGATTCTAACTCCCGCCCCTAACTCCCAAAGCTAGAGTTCTAAACTAAACTACTCTCTGCCGCCCCTTTAATGTACTTGTAAGTGCATCTATGTGTTACTAACATTCATATATATTAAGCACCTCATGGGCAGTCCTGGACAAGAGTGGTTTTATGACAGGATTTGACTTGACACACAAATATATCAAACCCAACAGTAGGTATACATAAAGCATTTGAGAAGCCTTACATAATCCAGATTAATGACAGGCGAGACTTAAGACCGAACCTACACTCCACTGGTCGAGTTATACGTTTATCCAACACCCCGCCAATTCGCAGATTCTTAATGTAGTAAGAGCCTACCAACAAGCTCATATCTTAAGGCTAACGGTTATTGAGGGTGAGGGACAAGTATTTGTACGGGTTTCACATGGTGAACTATTCCTGGCATTTGGCTCCTACTTCAGGGCCAATGATTGGTGTCATTCCCCGCACTTTTATCGACGCTTACATATCTCATGTTTGTAATACATACTCCTCGTTACCCAGCAAGCCGGGCGTTCACTCCAGCGAGCCAGGGGTTCTCTTTTTTTTTCCTTTTCCTCTGGCATTTCAGAGTGCGCGCGGTTTTAACTAACAAGCGTGAGCGCTTTCCTTGCTTGAGAGAGAATAGTCTGAGCTATATTAAGACCCCTACCCTATTATCTAATTTTTTTTTTTTCTAGGGCATAAGGACTCATCAAGCTCTTACTCTAAATATTTTATGTGAGGGATTTTAGAACTCCCCCCCCCTTACTCCCCTGACATGTCTATGACTTACGTACAACTCACAAGAACAAGAAGACCCGTCTAACATATACTTATTAACAAGATGACAACTAAGTGTCGATTCGTTAACGAATCCTTTAACGAATCCTTTAACGAATCCTTTAAACGATCCTTTAACGAATCCTTTAACGATCCTTTAACGATCCTTTAACCTCGGCTACGCCCCCGCGAAACTTCCAGAGCACCATAGAGCGCCACCAGAAGGGCTCACGCGCAGGCCACTAAAAGAATGCCCCCGCCTCCATATGCTTCCGACACCCCCTCGGTCTCCCCCTGCATCACACTTAGTTCCGCCTCCTGCCCCACTAGCCATCAGAGGGGGACATCCGCTCGGCTTCACTGAAGTCAGACCATCCCCCCTATCAACCCCAAATACCCCCCTATGCGCTTAAGCGCCGGCTCCTTCCCCAAACCTGACGACCCGGCATCTGTACACAGTGCTACCGAATAAGCGAATACAACCAGCATTCCCCCCAAGTAAATTAAAAAGAGGACTAGACATGAAAAAGTACCCCCCACAAACATGATAAACCCACACCCCATTGCTGCCATCACAACCAACCCAAAGGCCGCATAAAGGGGCGAGGGATTAGCGGCAACCGCCGCTATCCCCACTACTACACCCAACATAAACAAGTACCCACAATATAACATAACTCTTGCCAGGACTTTAACCGGGATTGGTGGCCTAAAAAGCCATCGTTGTTGAACTACAGGAACCCTGGAAGCAATTGCCTCCAGCCGACCCCGCTTCTAGTGTACTTGTAAGTACATTCCTCTTGTTACTAATATTCATATAAATTAAACACCTCAATGGGCAATCCTGGACAAGGGTGATTTTATGACAGGATTTGACTTGACACACAAACCTAACAGTAAGTACACACAAAACATTTGAGAAGCCTTACATAACCCAGATTAATGACAGGCGAGACTTAAGACCAGAACTAAATATTAATTCTTTAACAAACAGAGCAAATACTTTTGCGTTCGGGGGCCTCCCCGGAGCGATCTGGTCTATACATGCGTTAATTTCGGCACACCCTCGAACACTCCCGGTTTCACATGGTGAACTATTCCTGACATTTGGCTCCTACTTCAGGGCCATTGATTGGTGTCATCCCCCCCCTGACGTGTCTATGACCTACATACAACTCACAAGAACAAGGGGGCCCGTCTAACACATACTTATCGGCAAGACCAGAACTAAATATTAATTCTTTAACAAACAGAGCAAATACTTTTGCGTTCGGGGGCCTCCCCGGAGCGATCTGGTCTATACATGCGTTAATTTCGGCACACCCTCGAACACTCCCGTAACCCCCATTTTATACCCCCTGTTGCTCGTGTCTTATCTAGGACTGCAAATTCCATAATTCTCAGCTCGAAAATAATTACTGAGCTGGAACCCCCCCCCCACAAACATGATAAACCCACACCCCATTGCTGCCATCACAGCCAACCCAAGGCCGCATAAAGGGGCGAGGGATTAGCGGCAACCGCCGCTATCCCCACTACTACACCCAGCATAAGTAGGTACCCGCAATATAACATAAACTCTTGCCAGGACTTTAACCGGGACTGGCGGCATGAAAAGCCATCGTTGTTATTCAACTACAGGAACCCTGAAAGCAATTGCCTCCGGCCGGCCGCGCGCCCCCTTAATGTACTTGTAAGTGTATTCATATATATATATATTAAGCACCTCATAGGCAATCCTGGACAAGAGTGATTTTATGACAGGATTTGACTTGATACACAAACCTAACAGTAAGTACACACAAAACATTTGAGAAGCCTTACATAACCCAAATTAATGACAGGCGAGACTTAAGACCGAACTCACACTTCATTAGTCAAGTTATACGTTTATTTAACCTCCTGCCAATTCACAGATTCTTAATGTGATAAGAGCCTACCAACAAGCCCGTATCTTAAGGCTAACGGTTATTGAGGGTAAGGGACAAGTATTTGTACGGGTTTCACATGGTGAACTATTCCCGGCATTTGGCTCCTACTTCAGGGCCAATGATTGGTGTCATTCCCCCCCCTGACGTGTCTATGACCTACATACAACTCACAAGAACAAGGAGGCCCCGGAAGGGCCGTCTAACACATACTTATTAACAAAGCAAGCAAGTATATAATAACGTTTAAAAGTACTTTTATTGACTTTATAGAGAACTATACCGCAGGTATTCACGGGCCACCCTGCTCTTAATAATACCTTGACAGTAACAGTATACAGTGACATTTAAAGGTGCTTTTATTGACTTTATAGAGAACTATACCCCAGGTATTCACGGACCACCCTACTCTTAATAATACCTTACCCCCCCCACGACCTTCAGCAACTTCTCTACAATTTTTAAACACCCCTTTGTTGCCTCAACCCCCTTGAAAGCCCCCCCCAGCCTTGGCGGGAGTTGATCTATACAGTGTTAATTTTGCGCACCTCAAGTACCTACTTCTTTCTGACCCTGCACCATTTTTTGTTGAACAAGCCTGAGCAATATTAGTTGCTTGTGGCCACCGCCCCCTGTTTGTGCCCATCTATACACTCTTTGATGCCCCAAGCACTGGCATTTTAGAGACCCCCAATGTACCTATGTTATTAAGACCCTCCAACCTCCTTGTTTCGGAACCTCTCGCAATTTACACGTGTATACAACTCTTGAATTACCTATACTCTTTAACACCTCCTTGTAGAGACTAACAACCCTGTGGATATGTCCGCTAGCGTGGTTTATTTAAAACGTAACACTGAAAATGTTGAAATGGGCCCTAGAAAGCTCCGCGAGCACAAAGGCTTGGTCCTGACTTTATTATCAGCTTTAGCCGAACTTACACATGCAAGTATCCGCACCCCTGTGAGAATGCCCTCAGTTCCCTGCCTGGGAACAAGGAGCTGGTATCAGGCACAATTTAAGCCCATGACACCTTGTTTAGCCACACCCTTAAGGGAACTCAGCAGTGATAGATATTAAGCCATAAGTGAAAACTTGACTTAGTAAAAGCTAAGAGGGCCGGTAAAACTCGTGCCAGCCACCGCGGTTATACGAGAGGCCCAAGTTGATTACTTACGGCGTAAAGAGTGGTTAGGGAGGAATCAGTACTAAAGCCGAATGTTTTCAAGGCTGTTGTACGCACCCGAAAACGAGAAGTTCAACCACGAAAGTGGCTTTATTAAACCCTGAACCCACGAAAGCTAGGGAACAAACTGGGATTAGAGACCCCACTATGCCTAGCCGTAAACATTGATAGATTAACACAACCCCTATCCGCCCGGGAACTACGAGCACCAGCTTAAAACCCAAAGGACTTGGCGGTGCTTTAGATCCTACTAGAGGAGCCTGTTCTAGAACCGATACCCCCCGTTCAACCTCACCCTTCCTTGTTTTTCCCGCCTATATACCGCCGTCGTCAGCCCACCCTGTGAAGGTTTAAAAGTAGGCTAGATTGGCATAGCCCAGAACGTCAGGCCGAGGTGTAGCGTATGGAGGGGGAAGAAATGGGCTACATTCCCTATTTTAGGGCAAAACGAATGATATGCTGAAACGCACATCTTGAAGGAGGATTTAGCAGTAAGTAGGAAGTAGAGCATCCTACTGAAATTGGCTCTGAAGCGCGCACATACCGCCCGTCACTCTCCCCAAAAAATACCACCCTAATTATATAAAACCTTAGACCAATAAAGGGGAGGCAAGTCGTAACATGGTAAGTGTACCTGAAGGTGCACTTGGATTACAATAATCAAGGTATAGCTAAGTTAGAAAAGCCTCTCCCTTACTCCGAGAAGTCCTCCGTGCAAATCGGATTGCCCTGACACCAAGCAGCTAGCCCACCTAGACAACTTCAACACACCACTCTTAATACCCCTAAACACACAACTAAAAATTTAACAAATCATTTTACCCCCTTAGTATGGGCGACAGAAAAGGGCCTTAGGAGCAATAGAAACAGTACCGTAAGGGAACGCTGAAAGAGAAGTGAAATAACCCAGTAAAGCACCGAAGAGCAGAGCTAAACCCTCGTACCTTTTGCATCATGATTTAGCCAGTGATTTTCAAGCAAAAAGCTCTTTAGTTTGTTAACCCGAAACTAAGGGAGCTACTCCAAGACAGCCTAATAATAGGGCGAACCCGTCTCTGTTGCAAAAGAGTGGGACGAGCTTTGAGTAGAGGTGACAGACCTACCGAACTTAGTTATAGCTGGTTGCCCAAGAAATGAATAGTAGTTCAGCCTCCCGGCTTCTCCCCTCACCTCAGTGTACACACCCCCCTGATGTTTCGAGAAACCGTGAGAGTTATTCAAAGGGGGTACAGCCCCTTTGAAACAAGACACAACTTTCCCAGGAGGGTAAAGATCACAATTACACAAGGTAAGTAACTCTCGTGGGCCCGAAAGCAGCCACCCCCTGAAGAAAGCGTCTAAGCTCGGAACAGTCTTACCCCCTCCCCCAATTCTGATCATCTAACCTTATCCCCCTAGACTTATTGAGCCATCCCATGCCAACATGGGAGTGACCATGCTGATATGAGTAATAAGAGAGCCATGGCTTTCTCCCCGCACGCATGTAAATCGGGGCGGACCCCCCACCGAATATTAACGGCCCCAAACACAGAGGGCAGTGGACACCAAACCAAACAACGAGAAAATCCTCCAACCACCAACCGTTAACCCAACACAGGTGTGCCCCTAGGGAAAAACTAACAGGGGGAGAAGGAACTCGGCAAACACATAAAGCCTCGCCTGTTTACCAAAAACATCGCCTCTTGCAAACAACGAATAAGAGGTCCCGCCTGCCCTGTGACTATTAGTTTAACGGCCGCGGTATTTTGACCGCGCGAAGGTAGCGCAATCACTTGTCTCTTAAATGGAGACCTGTATGAATGGCATAACGAGGGCTTAGCTGTCTCCTCCCCTAAGTTAATGAAATTGATCTTTCCGTGCAGAAGCGGGAATAAACACATAAGACGAGAAGACCCTATGAAGCTTCAGACGTAAAGTGGACCAAGCTACAAAGACCCCATGATAAAGGGACAAACCAAAAGAGCCGCCACCCCAATGTCTTTGGTTGGGGCGACCGCGGGGAAAGAAAAAACCCCCACGTGGAACGGGAGTACAACTCCTTAAACTCAGAGCCACAGCTCTAATAAACAAGATTTTTGACCTAAGGATCCGGCAATGCCGATCAACGGACCGAGTTACTCTAGGGATAACAGCGCAATCCCCTTTTAGAGACCATATCAACAAGGGGGTTTACGACCTCGATGTTGGATCAGGACATCCTATTGGTGCAGCAGCTATTAAGGGTTCGTTTGTTCAACGATTAAAGTCCTACGTGATCTGAGTTCAGACCGGAGTAATCCAGGTCAGTTTCTATCTATGACATATTCTTTTCTAGTACGAAAGGACCGAAAAGAAGGGGTCACTGTATTCTATATACCCTGCCCCTACCTAATGAAAACAACTAAAATAGACAAGGGGGTATGACTTCTCCGCCAGAGAGAATGGCATGTTGGGGTGGCAGAGCCCGGCGAATGCAAAAGACCTAAGCCCTTTCCACAGGGGTTCAAATCCTCTCCTTAACT